CCAACTCGAGGAATTTCTGACACAAGTATTCAATTGGTTCGAACTTGTTTAGTCTTGAATTGGGATCAAGACAACAAAAATTCTTCCCTCGAAGAGGTCCGTGCTTTCTTTGTTGAAGTAAATACAAAGGGTTTGATTCGAGATTTCATAAGAATTGGCTTAGTGAAATCCCATATTTCGTATATAAGAAAAAGGAAAAATCCGACAGAGTCGGGATTGATCTCTGCAGATCACATTAATCCGTTTTATTCGATTTCTCCCAAGGCTGGCATTCTTCAACAATCACTTAGACAAAATCACGGAACTATTCGTATGTTCTTAAATAGAAATAAGGAATCCCAATCTTTGTTAATTTTATCATCCTCTAATTGTTTTAGAATTGGTCCATTTAATCATGTAAAATATCACAATGTGATAAACCAATCAAAAAAAGAAAATCCTCTAATTACAATTAAAAATTCGTCGGGCCCCTTAGGAACAGCCATTCAAATTTCGAATTTTTATTCATTTTTGCCTTTACTAACTTATAATCAGATCTCTGTAATTAAATATTTGCAACTTGATAACTTCAAATCTATTTTTGAAGTAATTAACTCTTATTTAATCGATGAAAACGGAAGAATTTTTAATCTAGAGCCCTACAGTAACGTTGTTTTGAATCCATTCAAATTGAATTGGTATTTTCTTCATCAAAATTATCATCATAATTATTGTGAGGAAACGTCCATAATAATTAGTCTTGGACAATTTTTTTATGAAAATTTATGTATAGCCAAAAAAGAACCACACTTAAAATCGGGTCAAGTTTTAATTGTTCAAAGGGATTCTATAGTAATAAGATCCGCTAAGCCCTATTTGGCTACTCCGGGAGCAAAAGTTCATGGGCATTACAGAGAAATTCTTTACGAAGGGGATACATTAGTTACATTTATATATGAAAAATCGAGATCCGGTGATATAACACAAGGTCTTCCAAAAGTAGAACAAGTGTTAGAAGTCCGCTCGATTGATTCAATATCGCTGAACTTAGAAAAGCGCATTAAGGGTTGGAACAAGTGTATAACAAGAATTCTTGGAATTCCTTGGGGATTCGTGATTGGTGCTGAGTTAACTATAGTGCAAAGTCGGATTTCTTTGGTTAATAAGATTCAAAAGGTGTATCGATCCCAGGGGGTGCAGATTCATAATAGGCATATCGAAATTATTGTACGTCAAATAACATCAAAAGTTTTAGTTTCAGAAGAGGGAATGTCTAATGTTTTTTTACCTGGAGAACTGATTGGATTGTTACGAGCGGAACGAACGGGGCGTGCTTTAGAAGAAGCAATCTGTTATCGAGCCATTTTATTAGGAATAACTCGAGCATCTTTGAATACTCAAAGTTTTATATCCGAAGCAAGTTTTCAAGAAACTGCTCGAGTTTTAGCAAAAGCTGCTCTTCGGGGTCGTATCGATTGGTTGAAAGGCCTGAAAGAAAATGTTGTTCTAGGGGGAGTGATCCCCGCCGGGACCGGATTCAACAAAGGATTGGTGCATTGTTCGCGGCAACATACCAACATTCTTTTGAAAAAAAAAACAAAGAATTTATCTTTATTCGAGGGAAATATGAGAGATATTTTATTCTACCACAGGGAATTTTGTGGCTCTTCTATTTCAAATTCAAAATCTTCCTTTTATAGGATTTAATAATTCCTAATAGCGGATTCCTATTTTGAATTTCATTTTTTTTGTTGTTTGCTGTAGTCATTTGCTTTGGTAATTTGTTAACACTAATAAAGATAATAATGAATACAAAATAATGGCTCGGCTCATGCATAAATGGGCATCCCCGGTACAAGAGAAGGTTCCATTGGAACAAATTTTTATTTTAGTTTGGGGTAACCCCCTTTTTAAGTGTGAAAAGAAATGACAAAAAGATATTGGAAAATCGATTTGGAAGAGATGATGAGAGCAGGAGTTCATTTTGGACATGGTACTAGGAAATGGAATCCTAGAATGGCACCTTATATTTCTGCAAAGCGTAAAGGTATTCATATTATAAATCTGACTAGAACAGCTCGTTTTTTATCAGAAGCTTGTGATTTAGTTTTTGATGCAGCAAGTAGGGGAAAACAATTCTTAATTGTTGGGACAAAAAATAAAGCAGCTGATTTAGTGTCGCGGGCTGCAATAAGGGCTCGGTGTCATTATGTTAATAAAAAGTGGCTCGGCGGCATGTTAACAAATTGGTCTACGACAGAAAAAAGACTTCATAAGTTTAGGGACTTGAGAACTGAACAAAAGACAGAGGGATTCAACCGTCTTCCGAAAAGGGATGCAGCTGTGTTGAAGAGACAATTATCTCGCTTGGAAACATACCTAGGCGGGATTAAATATATGACGGGATTGCCTGATATTGTAATCATCATCGATCAGCAAGAAGAATATACGGCTCTTAGAGAATGTATAACTTTGGGAATTCCAACCATTTCTTTAATCGATACAAATTGTAATCCCGATCTCGCGGATATTTCTATTCCAGCAAATGATGACGCTATAGCTTCAATTCGATTCATTCTTAACAAATTAGTATTCGCAATTTGTGAGGGTCGTTCTAGCTATATACAAACTTCTTGATTAATAATAAGATAAATAAATCAAATTTTTTTGAGGGAGGGGCTCCCTGTATTTCGATTTATAAAATCGGTTACTACTCCGGAATCGTACAAAAGAAAAAGAGATAAAAAAACAGGGGATATTGTGTGATTAGTTTAGTTGGTCTCCAAAACGAAAATATCAAATTCAAGTAAATTAAGTAAAAAAAAGGGGGGGGATCTTGAATCAAAATAATTTTAAGTTCTTATTTCTGTCAGAGGGCAATATGAATGTTTTATCATGTTCCATCAACACACTAATAAAAGAAGGGTTATATGAGATATCTGGTGTAGAAGTAGGCCAACATTTCTATTGGCAAATAGGGGGGTTCCAAGTTCATGCGCAAGTCCTTATTACTTCTTGGGTTGTAATTGCTATCTTATTAGGTTCCGCAGTTCTAGCGGTTCGCAATCCACAAACCATTCCAACTGATGGCCAAAATTTCTTTGAATTTGTCCTTGAATTCATTCGAGACGTGAGTCAAACCCAGATTGGAGAAGAATACGGTCCATGGGTTCCCTTTATTGGAACCCTGTTTTTATTTATTTTTGTTTCTAACTGGTCAGGAGCCCTTTTACCGTGGAAAATTATCCAGTTACCTCAAGGAGAGTTAGCAGCACCAACGAATGATATAAATACGACGGTTGCTTTAGCTTTACTCACATCAGTAGCATATTTTTATGCGGGTCTTAGCAAAAAAGGATTAGGGTATTTTAGTAAATACATTCAACCAACTCCAATTCTTTTACCCATTAACATCTTAGAAGATTTTACAAAACCCCTATCACTTAGTTTTCGACTTTTCGGAAATATATTAGCCGATGAATTAGTAGTTGTTGTTCTTGTTTCTTTAGTACCTTTAGTGGTTCCTATACCTGTCATGTTCCTTGGATTATTTACAAGCGGGATTCAAGCTCTCATTTTTGCCACTTTAGCTGCGGCTTATATAGGTGAATCTATGGAGGGTCATCATTAACTTTTTTTTTTTTCAAATTTTGGTTTTTAGGTTAACCCAATTATAGATATAGTAGGTTTACGTTATGTAAGAAACACTTGTATATGTCATATTTGAGATTGACTAGGTATATATGAGTTAACGAATTATATAATTTGCCCCACTACTTTTTTGAATTTCGATTAGCTAAGGATTCGATTAGAAGTTCTTCCTTTTTATCTGTGAATTGGCTGAAAAAAAATAATAACGAAGAATTCAAAGAATGGTTAACAAAAAAGAAATGGCATAAAAAAGTCGTCTAGATATATATTATGAATTTTTCAAAATGCCGTGGATAGGAACTAATATCAAAGTAATTCTTATGCTTCAAAAATCTAATTATATTTTTTCAATTAAAGTTTTTGGTTATTTTGGCTGGATGAATCTTCTTAGCGATGACTTAATTATAATTAAGTCCTAAGTCATTGGCTGATTGTATCATTAACTATTTCTTTATTTTGGTGTGAGGAACTTATCATGAATCCACTGATTTCTGCTGCTTCGGTTATTGCTGCTGGGTTGGCTGTTGGGCTTGCTTCTATCGGACCTGGAGTTGGTCAAGGTACAGCTGCGGGTCAAGCTGTCGAAGGTATCGCGAGACAACCTGAGGCAGAAGGAAAAATACGAGGTACTTTATTGCTTAGTTTGGCTTTTATGGAAGCTTTAACAATTTATGGTCTGGTTGTAGCATTAGCGCTTTTATTTGCGAATCCTTTTGTTTAATCCTATAAATCAGAAAATTCTGATTTTTTTTTTCGTAGTTTTTTTCATTCTATCAAGATTTAACTCCTACAATTATTCATTGAGACAACAATCCTTGGGAAGGACTAATTTGAGGATGGGGAATTAGCACATCGATTCGCTTTCTTCCTTCCCCTTATTCTTTTAGTTTAATGGAAACTTTTTTTAAGGTTTAAGGAGTGTTGCGAAAAAAGGAGGTTTAGGTTTTTTAAAATTGACATAAAACTTGGTCTCAAATTATAGCTTAATTCTAATAAGTCTCATTATTTTTATTGAAAATTAAGAATTTTGGAAAATCTATTTGTAAATAGAATAGGTTTCTGTTTACAAATATCCAATATCCAAATAGGTAAATGAAATTCTAAATTATTATATTAAATAAATGAAATTTTATTTTTATTGAAAAAAAAAATAATAAAAAAAAAAGGACAGAGTTCCTTTTTTATAGTTTAGCTAGAAGAGGAGATTATATGAAAAATTTAACCGATTCTTTCGTTTACTTGGGTCACTGGCCATCCGCCGGGAGTTTCGGGTTTAATACCGATATTTTAGCAACAAATCCAATAAATCTAAGTGTAGTCTTCGGTGTATTGATCTTTTTTGGAAAGGGAGTGTGTGTGAGCTGTTCATT